CTGTACGAATAGCGTTTCCTGCTGCGGTTTGAGCAGCAAACGGGGTCCCTCTTCTTGTACCCTTGAATCCACAAGTACCGGCAGAGGACCAAGAAACCACTCGACCCCGTACATCTGTAACAGTCACAATAGTATTATTGAAACTTGCTTGAACATGAATCACCCCCTTTGGTATTCTACGTGTACTCTTACGTGAACCAATACGTCCATTCCTACGTGAACCACTTCTCAGTATAGCTTTTGCCATATTTTTTTTATCTCATAAATATGAGTCATAGATATATGGATATATCCATTTCGTGTCAAAAAAGATCCCTACTTTCTTTACTTTTACAACTTTTACATCGGTTATTTTAACGTGTCTGATTAGCCCTGTCTTTGTTTATGTCTTGGATTGGAACAAATTACTATAATCCGTCCCCGCCTACGGATTAGGCGACATTTTTCACAAATTTTACGAACAGAAGCTCTTATTTTCATATTTGGCATTCCTTACCTTAACTTTGAATTTACTTTTTGGAAGAAAAAAGTTTCTTGAAATTTTTCATCTCGAATCAGATTCCCACGAAAGGAATGTTGAAGTTGAAAAAACACCTCCTCTTTCGAATTCGGATATTAGAAGGATTACCATATATAACACAAAATTTCTCCGCCGATTCTTTCTAGTCGAGCCTCCCGGTCTGTCATTATACCTCGAGAAGTAGAAAGAATTACAATTCCCATCCCGCCTAAAATTCTAGGAATCCGTTGATAGTTAGAATAGATTCGTAGACCCGGCCGACTGATCCGTTTTAAATTTAAAATAGTTCTATAAGGCCTTTTCCTATTCCTTCTATGTCGTAGGGTTAAAACTAAATTTTTTTTTTTTTTTTCTTGATGTTTTCTCGCGTTTTCGATAAAACCTTCTTGTAAAAGTATTTTAACAATATTTTCAGTAATATTAGTAGATGCCATTCGAACCACTCTTTTTCTATCCATATCAGCATTTCGTATAGAGGTTATTATGTCAGCAATAGTATCCCTACCCATGATGAATTAAAATTCTTGGTGCCCCCAATTTTTGATATAATCAACATGTTTTTCTTTTTTTTTTTGTTTATGAATATGAATTCTTAAAGGCATATGCGTGAGACACAATCTACTAATTAATATGAATCTATTTCTTAATCTCTTTCTTTCAAATTCAAATACTTTACCTTACTATAACCATATCATGGTCGCATTTTATAATACCTCGGGGGCTAATGAAACTATTTTAGTAAAATTTAACTGCCTCAATTCCCGGGCAATTGCACCAAAAACGCGAGTTCCCTTTGGGTTTCCTTCTTGATCAATGACAACCGCAGCATTGTCATCATATCGTATTATCATACCGTTATCACGTTTGAGTTCTTTACAAGTCCGTACAATTACAGCCCTGACCACTTCTGATCTTGTTAGGGGCATATTTGGCACTGCTTCTTTGATCACAGCAACAATGACGTCACCGATATGAGCATATCGACGATTGCTAGCTCCTAGGATTCGAATACACATCAATTCTCGAGCCCCGCTGTTATCCGCTACATTCAAAAGGGTCTGAGGTTGAATCATATCATTTTTCTTATAATCTATTCTTTCAATACAAAGGGCTAAGAAAAAAAGAAATATTGTTTGTCCAAAAAAGGAAACCTGCACCCGCTATTTTTTTATCCCCAAGACCTATTTCCTTTTTCCTTCGATTCTCCTTTTTATCCCGAAATAATGAATTGAGTTCGTATAGGCATTTTGGACGAGGCTATTGAAATAGCCTTTCTGGCTATATTTTCTGTTACTCCACCCATTTCATAAAGTATTCGGCCTGGTTTAACAACAGCTACCCAATATTCAGGGGACCCTTTCCCCGAACCCATACGTGTTTCTGCGGGTCTTACTGTAACCGGTTTGTCTGGAAATATACGTACCCATATTTTTCCACCACGACGTGCATTTCGCGTCATTGCTCGTCGACCCGCTTCTATTTGTCTAGATGTGATCCAAGCGGGTTCAAGTGCCTGAAGAGCATATTTACCGAAAGAAATATGATTACCTCGATAAGAGATTCCCTTCATTCTTCCTCTATGTTGTTTACGAAATCTGGTTCTTTTGGGGTTATAGTTGATGGTTGGTTCTGAATTCCATCTCTACTGCAGAACTGGACGTGATAATTTCTTCTCATCCAGCTCCTCGCGAATAATAAAATCGTCAACTTTCATTTCAATTAAGATAGAATTTGAATTCAGATATACGTTTAATTAATGAGTAATACACTGAATCGTGGATTTTATTTAATCCACATCACAAATCTATTATTCATTTGTATATTTTGTTTTTTTTAGATAACTAAACATATTAATATTTCTATTTTAAATTAGAATGTTATAACGAATCTTTTCTTGTTTTGGCTTTTATCATATTGGATTGACCAAAATTTAGCAATTCAAGAAAATAAAGTTTTCGCGGGCGAATATTTACTCTTTCC